TCTATTTTCTGGGTTTGGAAAAGTGCCGATTTTCAAGAAAGGGAATCTTATGATATGTTAGGAATCTCTTATGAGAATCATCCGCGTCTGAAACGTATTTTAATGCCCGAAAGTTGGATAGGATGGCCTTTGCGTAAAGATTATATCGCCCCCAATTTTTATGAAATACAGGATGCTCACTAAATGATAAAAATAAGAAAGTAATCCGCACTTCGACAACCCCAGATATTGAAGAAATATCTGTATGTACATTTTCTTTTTGTTATAAATTAGACAGAATAATAGAGGTTTCATTCATATCTTATTATGGATGGGATAAATAACAAAATGGATAAATAAAAAAGACAATAATATAGGGATTCATTGAGATTCTAAAATTGGATGGAACGATACTTAATTTAGGGTGAGCCAATAGGATGAACTGAAAAAGTTCTGTATCATAAACTATGTAAGATGTACAGCAACATCAATTAGATATCCGGCTACGAAAAAAGAAAAAGTAGGATCAAAGAAAATCAAAAGAAATGGACCGAATTTTTTTATAATGTATCTCAGAGAAATTTTGACTATTCTCACCTCTGAACTCCCCTAGATTAAACTTTTTTACCTTTCAACCAAGTAATTTTACCATTTGAATATTGTTGAAATATTAACATTCTTTTTTTTGGAGCGCAGAAAAAATCGAAACAAAATGGAATCATTCATTTTCAGACTAACTTTCTATACCTAGAATATACATCTATTCATTCTTTATCTAGAAAGAGTATATCTCCGTACGCCTAGATAATTTCTCTAGGATGATCAAGACCACTAAAAAATATGTCTCTATTCCCATATTTATTAAAATAAATATGGGAATAGAGACTCATAGAAATGAATCGCCGGGAACCAGATTTGAACTGGTGACACGAGGATTTTCAGTCCTCTGCTCTACCGGCTGAGCTATCCCGACCATTCTGGATACACCACCCTAATTTTAGGAAATTACTTGAGTCTATGTCAACTAAATAAAAAAAAAATACTTTTTGAATTTTAATTAAAAAAAAGGGGGGATATAGGATAAAAAATTAGCGAATTAAATGGGCTTTTGGGGATAGAGGGACTTGAACCCTCACGATTTCTAAAGTCGACGGATTTTCCTCTTACTAAAAATTTCATTGATGTCGGTATTGACATGTAGAATGGGACTCTATCTTTATTCTCGTCTGATTAATCAGTTATTCAAAAGATCCATCAGACTGTGGTGGAGTGACTGATTTGATCAATCAATATTATTCTGTAAATGTTGTCAACTCCATTTGTTAGAACAGCTTCCATTGAGTCTCTGCACCTATCCTTTTTTGATTTTCACTTTCTGAACTTTTCTTTATTTGTTTTCGGAAAGAAGGATTTGGCTCAGGATTGCCCATTTTTAATTCCAGGGTTTCTCTGAATTTGAAAGTTTTCACTTGGTAAGTTTCCATACCAAGGCTCAATCCAATTAAGTCCGTAGCGTCTACCAATTTCGCCATATCCCCCGTTTTTTTCTTTGAGATTGATATCATATCTCATTAATGATTAGGATGTTTTTTCATTTGTATTATGAGAATTATATCATGGAACTGTTGAATTTATTAGAAACCTACTCCCATTTTTGGAAAAAATTCCTTCTATTTGTTTGTTTTTGTTTGATTGATTTTCTTTCATCTATATCAGATACCCATATTTAGTCGAATCAGAAATGATTCTATTCTCTGTGTATTCGCAATTCAATATACAGAGATATATACTACATTTATCTCTATTTTATATGTCCCTCCTTCTTTGATTTTTTGAGAATATTTAGAATACTCTAACGTTCGATTCTTTTTTTTTCCTTAGAGCAGACAGATACAGACCTTATAATAACATAATAACAAAACGAAAATCAAAAATCTATTTATTAATTTAAAATTTGACATTCATTTAGAAATTCAATCGAAATATCAAATTTCTAATTACTTATCCAATTTCTATCGATACATTCTTTTTTATATACATTATTATATACATTATACATATTTCATCTTAATGCATACGAAATTTAAAATTCTAAAAAATGAGACTATTTAAAATATAAATTTTAATTTTAAGATAGTATTGTATTCTATATACTCTTTAATACTCTTTACTATTTTCTATATCTATTTTCTATATCTATATTTATATAGAATTTTAAGGTATTCTATTAAAGAATATATAAAGTCTATTAAAGAATATATAAAGAATATATATAGAAATAAATAATCTTCCTATCTAATAATCAGGATATCGGGATAAATACATAGCTACATTTAGATATTCATCTAGATTAGATGAAAATATGAATTCTATTCTATTTATTCTTGAAATATTAAAATAATAGAAATAAAGAAGCAAAAATATTCAAAAAATGAAGAAAATGGAATTCAAAACAAAAAAGAGAATTTGACTATACGAATTAAAATGACGATATTGTTTTATTGATAAAAAATTTTATTGATAAAAAAGATTTGATAAATTTTTTGATAAATCGATCAAAATAGTATTCTATTTAACTATTAATTAACTAACTATTAATTAAAATTCTTATCTTAAAATTATTCTCATTTTTATGATATGATATATACTAAAATATCAAAGAAATAATAACTATTGGATATTTTCTATTTTTTCTATGTTTGTATTTATTTGATTATGTTATGATATAGTAATTTGGTTATGAAGAGCTAATATAAAACAATTAATAACTAAGATCCCAGTAGTTTTAGGAAATAATTCCGATAAATCCACAATTTGTGTTATGAGAGCCCGCTTAGCTCAGAGGTTAGAGCATCGCATTTGTAATGCGATGGTCATCGGTTCGATTCCGATAGCCGGCTTTTTTTCTCTATTTGTTTTCATTTTTGACATAAAAGATATACAATAGAATAAAATTCGGATACTTATCGAATCTTTCCAGTTCTTTTTTGTAGTATAATATTTGTAGTAAAATACTTTAAGTAGATTTCGTTTCATTTATTCATTTATCATATTTGTTATTTAGTTTAGTTTTAATGAGATTTTCCATTTTAAATTAAAAAGGAGTGTTTATGTCACGTTACAGAGGGCCTCGTTTCAAAAAAATACGTCGTCTGGGGGCTTTACCAGGACTAACTAGTAAATGGCCTACAGTTGAAAGCGAACTTGAACTTACGAGCTCGACTAAAAAATCTCAATATCGTATTCGTTTAGAAGAAAAACAAAAATTGCGTTTTCATTATGGTCTTACAGAACGACAATTGCTTAAATACGTTCGTATCGCTGGAAAAGCGAAAGGTTCAACCGGTCAAGTTTTACTCCAATTACTTGAAATGCGTTTGGATAACATACTTTTTCGATTGGGTATGGCTTCAACTATTCCTCAAGCCCGTCAATTAGTTAACCACAGACATGTTTTAGTTAATGGTCGTATAGTAGATATACCAAGTTATCGTTGCAAACCTCAAGATATTATTACAGCTAAGGATGAACAAAAATATAGAACTCTGATTCAAAAATCTCTTGAATCAGCCCCCCGCAAAAAATTGCCAACCCATTTGACTCTTCATCCATTCCAATATAAAGGATTAGTCAATCAAATAATAGATAGTAAATGGGTTGGTTTGAAAATTAATGAATTGCTGGTTGTAGAATATTATTCTCGTCAGACTTAAACCTAATTAAAATAAGAATAATTTTGATCCGAGGATTTTCCCCATTCATGTATAGACGTGGGTGGGTATAGGAAAATTGTTATTCCTTGCCCACTTTATTCCACTATTTTGTTTATTACAGAAAGAAATTAGGAATAGAGAATCCACATCAAAGTTGGAATAATGATATCTATTTGCAAACATTGAGGTCAGTAACATTGATGAACTTGATAAGGGTGCGGAAAGAGAGGGATTCGAACCCTCGGTAAACAAAAAGCCTACATAGCAGTTCCAGTGCTACGCCTTGAACCACTCGGCCATCTCTCCTACATAATGTCTCCTACATAATGATTATGCCCCGAGTGAATAGTAAGGCATACATATTCTATTTGCGTAGGCGCACATAATCAATTGAAACTAACAAAAAAAACTTACTTCGAGGCCTGCCGTAGGATAAAATGATTTGATTAAGAAGTCCATTTTTACGTTATTTCGTACTGTATTGTACAATTCCTTTGTTTGGGGGATGATTTTATCACGCGATAAAAAATGAAATTTTAGTTTTTAGAATGGATTGTTACCTATGACTAGATCTCGGATAAATGCAAATTTTATTGATAAGACCTTTACCATTGTAGCCAATATCTTATTACGAATAATTCCGACAACTTCTGGAGAAAAAGAGGCATTCACTTATTACAGAGATGGTGCGATTTGATTATTTTTTTTTACCGATCTCAGTCTTAGGAGAAAGATACATTCTTCGGAGAGAAAGAAAAAAATTTTGAAAAAAAAACCTACGCTTGCTGAAGGTGAAGTTTGGAAAGAAAACAATTAATCCCTTCTGTCGTGTATTTCCGATTAATGCAGCCTCATATGCTTCAAATTTAGGTTTATAGTATTAAGCGAAAGGTTATACCTATACCTATGGGGTTAGGTTAATGCTACTCCACTAGTACCAATAGGCGGCATGGGGGAAGAAGCACTACGCTTAGGAATCAACAACACTCGAAAACTTTGTAAAAAAAAATAAATCCTTTCTTATCGGGATCGGGACTAACTAGAATGGTTGGGACAATAAACATCCATCTCGTTCGTATTTTTGATACCCATATAACCATCGAAGACTGTTGAAGTGACTAATTCCGGGAAATTTAGCAGCGTTGAGGACAAAGAAATTGTTGAAGTGACTATTTATCCAGTAATAACATACTTGATGTTAATAAAAGATCCTTTACAGGAAGGTTGGCTAGAGATTTCGTGTAAAAATACTAGTCCCGCTAAGTTGATAATGAGAATATTGCAATCTTTTTGGATTTGATTCCATGGATGTTTATCATTATTATATTATATTATACACATAAAGGAGGAGCCGTATGAGATGAAAATCTCACGTACGGTTCTGGAACGGAGATTCTTTGAACCGAATGACGACCGTAACGGATGTCGGCTCAATCTGAAGGAAATTATGCGGAAGCTTTACAGAATTATTATGAGGCTATGCGACTGGAAATTGATCCATATGATCGAAGTTATATACTTTATAACATAGGCCTTATACACACAAGTAACGGAGAACATACAAAAGCTTTGGAATACTATTTTAGGGCACTCGAACGAAACCCTTTCTTACCTCAAGCTTTTAACAATATGGCCGTGATCTGTCATTACGTGCGACTATCTCCACTATAGAAAAAGAAAAGAACGAACAACTCCACTAATACTAATAAAAAAATAAATACTAGACAAAAAAATAAAAAAATAGGCTTTCTACATATATATATCGTTCGAAACAACGATTTTTATGAGCTGTAGCAAAGAAAGAAACTTCGATACTTTTTTTCTATGGATAAAAGATCTAATTGATAGAGGAAGCACCGTAAAGATCAATTAACAAGGTTTTTGGCCGATACAACAAGAACTGCTTACTTATATGATGATAGATTAGGAATCTACTTATGTAATAAAGTGGATCCCCTAAGGTTGTGAGCAGCGGTGTAGTATCAGATCCCAAAGATAGTAAGTCTTTTCTTATGAAGAAAAGTCTTTCTCAAAGATTCTATAGAAATTGCTATATCATATATGAAAGTATATGATATATGAAATCGAGATAGTTACCTTTCAGAAAATTTCAATAAGAACGAGCATTAGTGTTAATGTCGATGCTTTATTCTTCGGAAGGTAGGAAAAAAGATAAAACTAAAAACAAAGGATTAAATTCTTAATCCAAATTCAAGTTTGAAACTCATGTAATTAACCTCTTTTCTTGTTCTTAACTCCAGAAAAAAAATGGAAGATAAAAAGAATTGACTGTTGAGCCGTATGAGTCAGGAAACTCTCAAGTACGGTTCTAAGGGAAGGAATTTACTCACCTATTCCGACCGCGGAGAACAGGCCATTCGACAGGGAGATTCTGAAATTGCGGAATCTTGGTTTGATCAAGCCGCTGAATATTGGAAACAAGCTATAGCCCTTACCCCTGGTAATTATATTGAAGCACAGAATTGGTTGAAGATCACAGGGCGTTTTGAATAAGAACACTCTGTTTATTATTTTCTTTTTTTTATTCTAATATTCTATACTATTCGTCAAAACTTTCCTTTCTTCATTTAGTGTTCTTTTTTGATTTATGTTATCTCCGAAATATAAATAATTTTTAACAAAATCAACTCATTCTGTCTCCTTACATTCTCACCCCAAAGAAAAGCGAGATAGATCTTTTTCTATTTTATGCCAATTGGTGTTCCAAAAGTACCTTTTCAACTTCCTGGAGATGATGAGGCATCTTGGACTGACTTATACAATCGAATTTATGAAGAAAGATTCCTTTTTTTAGGTCAAGAGGTCAACAGTGAAATATCAAATCAACTTGTTGGTCTAATGGTATATCTCAGTTTAGCGGACAACACAAAAGATTTGTATATCTTAATAAATTGTCCGGGCGGAGATGTAATATCTGGGATGGGCATATTTGATACTATGCAATTTGTAGAAGCAGAAGTACAGACAGTATGCGTAGGATTAGCCGCTTCAATGGCATCTCTTATTTTGGTAGGAGGAGAATTTACAAAACGTCTAGCATTCCCTCACGCTTGGCGCGAATGATTCTTAATTTGTCGAAATAAAAAAAAAAAAACTATGCCTAAACCAATATATTAAGTAAAAAAAGCATGGCACTTCCAGTTCGATATGCAAAAATCATTTTTTTTTTCAAAACCATTAGATTATATATCGAAGGAGTACTATGAAAAAGGGGTATTTACTATTTTATAGAATTATAATTCTAATACCCTATCTTTAGTGTCACAATTCTTTTTTTGTTTTCATTTTTCATACCAGAAAACTTTTAACAACATTATTATTTTAATGGAGTTTGAAAAGAAAACAAAAAAGAAACTTTTGGATTGTTGAATACTAATTCCTGAATAAAAAACGACACTAAACTAAATAAGAGAGCAACGGAATCATCATATTCTTTAAAAAAGATTCTCAAACAAAAAAGAAAGGTGATTATTATATTTTATTTTGGATATATTTTTGGATATATATATATATTTTATATTTCTGCAATGGGAAGGTAGATTTCCTATTTATAGTTTCATATTTATAGGAGAGCCGTATGCTCTATAAAAAAGATGCCTGTACGGTTTTAACAAGATTAGGAAAAACTCCTATTCTGTTAAACTCTTAGATCAGGGTGAGGATCAGGATAATGATCCACCAACCTGCTACTGCTTCGTTTGACGGACGAGTAGTAGATTGTGTGCTGGAAGCGAATGAATTGTTGAAAATGCGAGAAAATATCACAAATATTTATGCACTAAGAACAGGCAAACCTTCATGGCAGATATACGAAGACATGGAAAGGGATTATTATATGTCAGCAGAAGAAGCCCAAGCCCACGGAATTGTTGATACGGTCGGAGATTCTTAATTAATAAAAAATGGTTAAAAAGTCTTCTATTAGTTTCTGTTTATCCTCATGCTCTACAGGATTTTCTTTTTTCATGAGTAATTACTCATGAAAAAAAAGTAAAGGATAGTATTCTTTAAATTACTCATGATGAATTTATCAAAGTAAAGTAAAGTCATAATTATCCGGTTAGGATTGATCTAAACCAGTTCATTATATATATATGACTCACCATGCCAACTATAAACCAACTTCTTAGAAACACGAGACAGCCAGTCCGAAATGTAACAAAATCTCCCGCTCTTCGGGGATGCCCTCAGCGCCGAGGGACATGTATGAGGTTGTATGTGTGACTCGTTTAGATCATAGACTAAAATATAAAAATCTAGTCTATTAATAAGAATTATTATATATAATTCTATTGTGTATAAAATTTATGGTTTCGATTGGTGCAAACCGAATCACCTTAATTTGTAATTTGAGATGAAAAAAACTTTCCCATTGGTAACAAATAGTTATCCATTAAGCGGGAAAAATCCAATTTTAAATAAAAAATTATGCCGTAAATTTTGCAATAATGGACTAAGAGGGTCAATTACCCAGCTAATCTTCATGCTTAAATACCGTTACTGTATAGTTCTATTTTTTGGTGAAAGAGCTATTACTAGATATTTCATGGGTAGAGGCCATAAGTGTGAACTGTACAAGTTCACAATAACATTGATTGAATGAAGATTCAATGAAAGAAGGAGCTCCGGTGTATAGAGAGGACCTCACCGTTTAACAAGTAATCATAGAAACGATGGAACCCACGATTTGGAATACCTAGTATCAGTAGAATTTCTTATTAAGAGGTTAAATACTTAGACAAAAAAAAAGAAAAAAATCGTGGTTGGGAAGGTTATAGCAGCAAAAGCCATTGGAATTTTTCTTTTTTATATTAGAAGAATCCATTTTGTTATTAATAGACTAGGAAGGATAAAAGAATAACTGAAAGAAAATAGTTATTCATCAAAGTCTCATTTATTCAATGGCCAGAGTTAAACGAGGATGTATCGCTCGAAAACGGAGGACAAAAATGAGTGAGTTTACTTCAAGCTTTCGCGCAGCTCATTCAAAACGTACTCGAACTATTTCGGAACAGAAAATAAAAGCTTTGGTTTCGGCTCATCGGGATAGAGATAGGAAAAAAAGGGATTTTCGCAGTTTATGGATCAGTAGAATAAATGCAATAATTGACCAAAATAAAAAAAACATTTCCAATATCTATAATCAATTTGTGTATAATCTCTACAAGAGTCAATTGCTTCTTAATCGGAAACTAATTGCACAAATAGCTATATTAAAAGGGACTTGTCTTTTTCTGATTGCCAAGGAGATCAGATCAAAAAAAAATAGAATTCAGGAGGTTTTAATTTAATATGAACAATAATAACAATAATAACAATAACGGGGTCAGGAACTATGCCCTATTTATTTTACTCTGTTACGTATATTATTATTATCTGGCAATCTACTTGGGAGTAACAAAATATCTAATAACGGAATATCTTTGCTTCTACCTGCTCTTTTCGAATTTCTACCTTTTACATAGTTGGTTTTGTAGAAGAGGAGTAGTGGGAGTAGTGGCCGACTCGCTGTTTTTCATGCTCGTATTTAGAGCGCTGAGAGTTTACATATTCAAAAAATGATAATATATTAATATATCACTACAGGTCTCGCTCTGGCTGGTAAGTAGGAGTTCTACGACTCGATAATATTTCAAATAGGAGTGTTTCTAATAAGGAACGTTCTTTTATTCGTATTTTTTTTTTCTTTTTCATATTTTAACAAAATATGAAAAAGAAAAAAGAAAAAAAAAAACACTATATATCACTAATAAAATTTTTAAAAATTCAATTTAAGGAGGATTTCAAATCTAATGACAATGAACAGCATAAACAGCAGGCCTGTTCGGTTACCTTTGATTATATTTATATTTATATATATAAATATTTTTATGCCGTTCTTGTTTATGTTCTTCAACATAAAAATAAAAACACTAGGACGATTCAGAATCAGTGACTTTCAAACATTCTTCTTCTTTTGTTACCTATTATACATTTTATATATAATACAACGAAGAAGAATGCCAGGCATCGACTTACTTCTGCTGTACTGCTTGTTTTCTCTCTTCTTTGGCTTTTATGTGTTCCACAAGCCATCCTTTAAAGCCTTTTTTCAAATGAAAATAAAAATCCGTGAATTTCTGTTATTTCTCTTCTTTTGTTATTTATTCCCAGTCTTACAATTACTAACACTAAGACGAATTATAATGAAAGATGTGGTTTTGTTCCACTTTATTTATGCCGTTTTTTTTATGACGCATCTTCGTTTTGGTAGAAAAGGAAAAGGAATTCTAGTGACGGACTCACTGGTTTCGACTTTTGCCTTTTTCCTAATCTACTACTATTAGGATTCTACTGTTCTAAGAAATATAAGAATTCTATTTCTTAGAACATCTTAGAACATCTTAGAACAGTAGTAGGAATTCTAGTGATCGACTCGCTTTTTTCATATTTTTTTTTCAATATTACACCACTGGAATAAATATAGTATTAATAATTCAATAGTTAAAAAATGGAAGAACTTAGCTATAAAATAATTGAGACATTTTTATCCCATCCCTTAACTCAATTAGTAGTCCTCTTAGAGTCCACTTCTTCCCCATACTACAAGGGAAAGGGAAAATGTAAAAACTACCATTAAACCAGCCCAAGCAAGACTTACTATATCCATCTCAATTTTGTCTCCTATCTCTATCAATATGAAGAAATTTTTTTATTATTGTTTACAAATTTTTCTTGTATTATTTTCGTTTTTATTTTTCACTAAAAATTTGATAATATCTTATAATAATAAGGATTCCGTCATAACACCATTGATGAAACATCCAATTAGAACATCTAACAATGATTTCTAGTAGAATTGAAAAATATTCAATTAAGTATAAATAAAAAAGATCCTTGGGAGTAGTAAGGAAATGCATCGTACTAATTAGGTACGAATAAAAAGACCTATGTTTTATTTTACCCCCCGTTTCATTAAGTAAAAAAGAAAAAGTTTTCTATATCAACAAAACGAAATAAACTATTTGAATTCTCTTATTGATCAGGCGACACCCGGATTTGAACTGGGGAAAAAGGATTTGCAGTCCCCCGCCTTACCACTCGGCCATATCGCCAAAATAATACAAAAAAATATATCCGAATACCCCTCCTCCTCTCAAAAAAACAAAAATGGGTTTCTAAAATTCTTTTTTTTTTTGATGTGTTTGTATCTTAAATTCCGTTTTCTTTAATCCCCTTTTTCTATTGAAAACAAATGTATACCTTTCAGTCACAAAAGAAAAGTCAAAATTTCAGCACAAATAGCAACCGTTAACTACAAATTCCTGAATAATTCTTGAATCTTAATCTATTCTTTCTTAATGAGAAAAAAATAGAAATTGATAGATAACCAAACCAATCAATATTATTATTTTTTTTTGTTTTTAAATCTCAATATTATTATTATAACAGCAACTGTAAATATATGTCAACCCCAGAGCATGCATTTTCATTGTTACACATACCTTTATTATAGGGAATTTTCGATAAATTCTCGTGCTTTCATTTTTTTGCCAATTTTTCATTAAATAGATTAATGAATGAATATAAAAAATAAATTAACACAACATGTGCTGTCCCGAACAAATAGGACTGCAATAAAGTAAGAGACATATAGAGATAGCTATAGCTGAAGTTAGATCTATGCATGTTTAATAAATCCAAGTCTTTTTATGCACTGCAATCGTATTCTCAAATTCGAAAAAAAAAAATTGTATATTTTTTCTGATTATTTTTGATATCTTTATCTCATGGAGCCGAACAAATACTGAATTCATTTTTTGGGGTATCATTCTAATTAGAATTATGTAATAACATACTATACTACTACTATAAATAGAATTCATTTTTTGTTTTGAGATTCCCCAAGTCTAGGTGAAATTTATATCAATTTGTTTCGATTTATATTACAAGTTAGATTCTATTTGTTTGTTTTGTTGCAAATTCCAATTTGAGTATAAAATCTCCTGTTTTCATAAGTTTTCATAATAGGTATTTCATAGACGTAGTTAGGTAAAATTTCATGTGATTCAGTAAAGTAAAAAGACCAGAAATTCCATTATTGCTAAATCTATTCATGTGATTCAATGAAGAATGACAGCAAATCATGGGATATTTTCTATAAAATAAATGGAGAAATGGAAAATGCTTGGGGTTGGGAATGAAGGAATGTCTACACTACCCGGATTGAATCAAATCCAATTTGAAGGGTTTTGTAGATTCATTGATCGGGGCTTAACAGAAGAACTTTTTAAGTTTCCAAAAATTGAAGATACGGATCAAGAAATTGAATTTCAGTTATTTGTGGAAACATATCAATTGGTAGAACCCTCGAGAAAAGAAAAAGATGCTGTATATGAATCACTTACATATTCCTCTGAATTATATATATCCGCGGGATTAATTTGGAAAAACAGTAGGGATATCCAAGAACAAATTATTTTTATTGGAAACATTCCTCTAATGAATTCCCTGGGAACTTCTATAGTAAATGGAATATACAGAATTGTAATCAATCAAATATTGCAAAGCCCTGGTATCTATTATCGTTCAGAGTTGGACCATAACGGAATTTCAGTCTATACTGGCACAATAATATCAGATTGGGGGGGAAGATTAGAGTTAGAAATTGATAGAAAAGCAAGGATATGGGCTCGTGTAAGTAGGAAACAGAAAATATCTATTCTAGTTCTATCATCAGCTATGGGTTCGAATTTAAGCGAAATTCTTGAGAACGTTTGCTACCCCGAAATTTTTTTGTCTTTCCTC